TAATTGAAAAAAAAAATAGGTATATTGAGTGATTCAATAGACGACTTCTCTTTATACTTATATTACTATTATACTTCAAAAAATGTTCAGTCTAATGAATAAATGTTCAACTACTCGAACGTATATTACTTCTATTATACAGTTGTTTCCTTTTTTGTTTAAAAAAAGTAAGAAGCAAATCCATTCTATGTTCAAATATGGATTCGGGTTTGATGAAAAAAAGTAAAAAGCCCCTTATCGGATTTGAACCGATGACTTACGCCTTACCATGGCGTTACTCTACCACTGAGTTAAAGGGGCCCTTTAACTAACAGAATTCCCGAATGAGTCGCTATGCGGATAAGCTATCTCCCTATATTACATAATATAATAAGTTATTATAGACTATACTATAGAATCAAGTAAATTCATAGCGACTAATGATTTTTTGATCTTTTTAAACTATCACTTCAATGAACCAAGCCGACCCTCGTTTTTCTTTTCTTAACTCGATGATACCTATCAGAATAAAAAGAACTTTATATATATACCTACCGGTTCGACATAGATCCAAGATATTTCATTAACTTATGTGCTGGAGAAGTTCGATTTGTCCCCTTAATTAATAAAAAAACAAAATTTCCAAAATTTGATGGATCGCGGATTTTGCTTTTCTGGTTTATTACGAAGGCACCTTTCTTTTCAAAATCAAAACGAATGAATCAATAAAGTTGAAGAAGGGGAGTTGAAAGTTGTATTTTGATTTTGGGGTGTGGTGTATAAACCATTCCACAAACCTTCCCCCTCCTATTTAGTTCTATTAGTTCTAGTTATAAGAAACTAGATATTTAATCAAAACTATTTCTTTTGATTTCATATTGAATTTCGATTTTGTATTCATTTTGACGTTTTGAAATTCGAATATATTCTAATAACTAATCAAAAGAAATATATAATATGTATAATGAGAATGCCTTTCTATGTCGAATCAAATGGAATGTCGGTTAGAATTAAGGATTCATAAATAGGAATGACGAACCAAAAAACTCTACGGAATAGTGCAGGCCAGAAGGATCCCTTGGAGCGAATCATATTCTTACATTCGATTGACTCTATTGACAATTTTGAAAAACTGTTGATACTATGCTTATAGTATGATGGCGGTCTGATACGTATGCCCCCATCGTCTAGCGGTTCAGGACATCTCTCTTTCAAGGAGGCAGCGGGGATTCGACTTCCCCTGGGGGTAGGGTACTATAAAAGGAAGTTGAGCGTGCATCATCAATAAGCCTAACATTGAAAATGGAATTGGTTTTTCCTGGGTCGATGCCCGAGCGGTTAATGGGGACGGACTGTAAATTCGTTGGCAATATGTCTACGCTGGTTCAAATCCAGCTCGGCCCAAGAATTCGCTCAAAGACCGTGAAATGCAAATTTTTGTCTTCCCGAACTATGATATGTGGGAATAAAAGAATTCCATTTTTCTATATATCTACCTGCTCGATTTGGAACAAAAAATTCGGATCTAGATAACTAGATAATATAATGATCGAGATTGATATCATTATCTGTAAATATAAAGAAAGTATAAGGAAACGAAAAAAGAAATCTTTTTTATCGAAAGATTGATTATCAATTGATTTTCAATTAGGGAAAAGATCACTAGTCATGTAATTTGTGTCGCTATCATTCAAAAGAACGTGCAGAGCCGTGCCGATATCACTATCTAACCCGTGTTTCTGTTACAACACGAAAAAAAAATAGGTTTGAATTCAATCCTAAAAGTAAAGTATTGATGCGGTATACCTAATTTCCTGGGATTGTAGTTCAATTGGTCAGAGCACCGCCCTGTCAAGGCGGAAGCTGCGGGTTCGAGCCCCGTCAGTCCCGACGGATCAAATAAACACATCAACTCATTTATTCATTTGCATTTTATGGCAAAAGAGGTACAACGAAATGAATAGAATTTCAGTCATTCAACCTTATGGATTTTTTTCTTTTTTCGTTATTTCTCATCAAACCCAAACAAATCGATCAATTTTCGGTACTTCAACTAGTACCGATTGGTGGGAAGAAAGATAGAATTTTCTTAGTCCAATTAGTGGTAACATCATATTCCGGATTCAAAGGGATAGCGTACTGCGTCTGGTCTTTTCATTTATTGCTTCTATTTAACTATTTAATTCTATTTATTTAATGGGATAGATAGAGGCTCAGACGTTTTTCGGGAGCACAAACACAACTATAATTCTTGTCTTGTACACTACAAAATGGAACCGGAATTTGGCTTTTTCACATTTTTCTTTTTCTTGTAAGAAAATTATATCATAAAAAAAGGAGTTTCGAGTTTAACCCCCTCCCCCCTTTCATTTGACTTCTATTGTTGTTATTTTTTATGGGGTCAATGCAATGTAAGTGGAAAACGGTCAGATGATATTTCATTCGCTGATTGTCCAAAGAAGACGGCAGGTTGGAGAAAAAATGGAATGGAAAAGAATAATAAAAAAAAAGATTTCTTGATTCGATTACGTATTCTATTTTTTATTGAGTATGGATAAAGGATCGTCCTATGTTATACTATTCAATTCGCGACGACGAAGTGATTTGATAGCCCAGATATTGTTATTCATAATATTGATGCGATTCAATATCATCAAGATGTAATTCATCCCGTTGAATTTACAGTCTAAATTTTTATTATCTCTATGGGATTAAATCCCGAGTTATTGCGAAGTAAAAACCAATCAGATTATGGAAGTAAATATTCTCGCTTTTATTGCTACTGCACTCTTCATTCTAGTTCCTACAGCTTTTTTACTTATCATATATGTAAAAACGGTCAGCCAAAACAATTAATTTGAATGAAACTTGACTTCTTAGGTCTTTCTCAATGAGAATGATTTAATAAATAACCAAAGGATTCAAATTTTGTTTCTTTAATCTTCAATTAAATATGCAGGCTAGAATCAACAGTCTTCTGTGAGATTTTTGATAATATGGTAGAAAGATTGATATATTTCTTTCTACCATACTATCCTATTAGAAAATAAGTAAAAAGTATCTGGGCAGCGCGGGCGCGCCCATTTAAGAAAAAAAAGACAGTAATCTTGAATCTTTTTTTAGCATTCCAAAGAAGTACTTGATTGAGTCGATAACAGAAGGGATTGTAGGAACTTCTTCAAATTTAGAAAAGGAGCAGTAAACCCTACCAATTTGTAACACTTGAATCACGATATGAAATGAGTCGATGTCGATAAAGTATAAATCCAATTTATACAATAATAAAGCAAGAGGTGAGTACACAATATGTGACTCGCCCGGAACAAGATTTTATTATGCGTAGTATCTTGTTGAACAACCACTGTGTATATGTTCTTTACCCTAGAAAGTATGCATCCGCTTACTAACAGAACACCTTTTTCTTTACTTTAAAGAGGCAAACAAATCAAATACAAATAAGAAAAAGTGGTCTGTTGTTACTCATTGTCCCTATATAAGTCTGATAAGAAAGTCTGATAAGAGCCCTGCGGCGAAATATATAATTTTGGAAAATAAAAATGTCTTATCACCCCCACCCTTATCCCCTTCCGAAATACTGGGAATCATTGAAATATCTGTTTGATTGACATTATTCTCATTTAAAAAGTTAAAGTTCAAATAAAACGCTTTGTAAAATGATCTATAAAACAATGCATAAAGTTTGATTACTTACCGCAATTACATTAATAGGACTTCTAAAGTCCACTTCTTCCCCATACTACGAGTGAAAGGGAAAAAGTAAAGACTACCATTAAAGCAGCCCAAGCGAGACTTACTATATCCATGTGAATTATATCCCCTATCTCTATGAATATGAAGGAATTCTTCCATTCTTGTTCACTAATAATAGTGAAATCCGGGGTGTATAGTCAAAAGGGGATTCTTACCCCAAACTCTTTTTTTAATGACCCAATCCAATAAATGCACTTAGACTACATTTTGATACAAATTTTCTTATGATTATGATTTCGAGTAGGATTGGGAAAGGTTAAGCACAAGCAAAATATGCAATGACCCCCGTGGCCGGGGGAGTCTTATTAATATAGCATGTAGGAATAAAAAGACCTATTCTTTGGTTACCCTCCATAATTCATTCATAAAAAAACGGAATGGAATAACAATAACAACTAGATTATATAATTATATAACCAAGGTAGATCATTATCTATCACACATATACCTATATTCTTTTGATCTTTTTCTGTAAAAAAATGGAGAGACAGTCGATTAGAATCTTGGCCGGGGGTTACTGAACAGAAGTTTTTTTGCCACTTTTTATTTTTATATTGAATTATACAATCAAATATTGGTCGAATATCTGATCAAAGACAGTCGTGACTTTGTAGACTCAAGTAATTTCTCCACAATGACTAATAGTTCGACTCCCTTTTGGTTATCCAATCGAAGTTCTAATTAAAGGCTCCGTCAGTAACTATTCCATTAGTTGTGTGCGGGTTATCAAGACTTCTCGACTCCTTTGATAATACGAAAATACTTTTTTGAATTCTAGACAAAAAAAGTTACAGATCTTTGGAGAACCTCCATATGCTTTGAATCAAGCGCGTAGCATCCGCCGCCCCCCTGTTAGGGAATATTTCGGTTAGTTATATCAATCAATAAAAAAATAAGGGCTTTTTGGTTTTTTGTTAATCAGGCGACACCCGGATTTGAACCGGGGAAAAAAGGATTTGCAGTCCTCCGCCTTACCGCTCGGCCATGTCGCCAAAAAAAAAAAATAGTGGATTACTGAACTTCTTTTTTTTTTTTTACTTGCATCTTGAATACCATTTGCCTTAACCAAAAGAAACCATTCCTTTTTTATTCGATCCACCCCTTCGATTGATTGTATAGTATCGCCAAATACGAAATACCTAAAAACTTCCTCTATCCTTTCGATTGAAACGGACATTTTTGGCTTTCCGTCACAAAAAAATTCATTCAAAATTTGAACCATTAACTATTGACTTGTGACTTGACTGCGA